GGATGGGGTTATGTTCATAGAGAACAGGGTTAATGGAGTAACATGTGAGTATTAATATTGTAGAAGAATAAAGTTGAGCGGGGTTAGTTTATATGTAAATTATTGAGATTCTAAAATATAAGTGTAGAGTTAATAGAATAATTATAGTACATTGAATGGTAAAAGATAGGAGAATGTTTAAATCTACTAATGAGAGAGTCAAGATTTTTGTATCTGTTAGAATAATAATTTTTATTATGACGGGAGGTTATGGAAATTTTAATAATTAATTTCTGTAGAATTTTTGTATTAAATCATTATATGTCTATCAAGCATGAATGTAAATAACCTGCTGGTAGTTATGCTGAGGAAACATAGTGACTAAAAAGTCCAGCTACAATTGGGTTGACTGTGTTAGGGCCTCTGACGGCCAAAGGTGAGTGGAAGCATACCCCAAAAAATAAAAATACCTTAGGCACGCCTGTGCAAGGATTGACATTTCACGGACTAAATAGGCCCAAAGCATCGTGATGTCTTATTTAAGGGGAACGAGGGGGCGATAACGCATGATATGGCCCTGAGGTAGGAACCAGATGCCAGTTATAGTTTCAGTCTAGCGACCCCCAAGGTTCATGGGCGCAGAGCGAGAAGAGAGGCATGACTCTGGCGGGTTGCTGATTTCACGGAGGTTGCTAGGTTAAGAGACCACGGATGGAAGGGGATAGTCATTTGGAGCGTGAAAGGTTTATGACGGAAATGGGGCATGTACCGCCAGTGAATTTAATGTACTATGTGGCATTATGATTTGTTAAGTCTCATGATTATTCGTGTGTTGGAGCATTTTCATTGGATTGTTCAAGGTAATGGTTTATGTACTATGTGAGTATTGTGTACATGCTTATATGCATGGGGAGTACGTTTAATGTTGATTAAACATACTATGTTTTATGGGTTATTAATAATATAATGTATGTGGTACATTTATTAATGTGGTCGAGCATTAATGCACGTAGTACATAGGCTTGCGTGAATTAAAGAATAAAAATTAATACAAACATATGGGTTAAATAATTTGGAATTGGTCGAGTATCAGGGAGTAGTTTAAAATAGAATATCAGCTTTGGGAGTTGAAGGTAAGATATGGTATCTTTTCCCTGAGAGTTGCTCTAAGAAGTGGTAAAGCTTCATTTCTGGTTTACAAGACCAGGGTATTGGTTATACTATTAGGGCTTATCATTTTAGGAGTTTGTTTTCGAATAGGCTAATAGTTGGGAGGATAAGAAGAATAATTATAAAATAGAGGATTGATGCTAGTTGGCCGATGATGATGAATGGGTATTCGACTGGTTGGCCTCCGATTCAGGTGAGCGTAAATAGATCAGCTACTAAGATTCAGAATATACATTGGCTGAGTGGACGGAATATTATGCTACGTTGCTTAGATATGTGGAGGATAGGAAATAATATTAGAATAAGGATAGAGAGGACTAAGGCTAATACTCCTCCTAGTTTATTGGGAATGGATCGTAGAATGGCATAGGCAAATAGGAAATATCATTCTGGTTTGATATGTGGTGGAGTATTGAGTGGATTAGCAGGGGTATAATTATCTGGGTCTCCAAGGAGATCGGGGGAGAATAGGACTAAGATTATTAGGACTAGAATTAGGAGGATGATGCCTAGGATATCTTTAATGGTGTAGTATGGGTGGAATGGGATTTTGTCAGAGTCAGAGATTAATCCGGAGGGGTTGTTGGATCCGGTCTCGTGAAGGAAGAGTAGGTGAACTATAACTAACGCTGTGATAATAAATGGGAGGATGAAGTGAAATGCAAAGAATCGTGTTAGAGTGGCTTTATCTACTGAGAAGCCCCCTCAGATTCATTCTACTAATGTTGTTCCGATGTATGGAATAGCTGATAGGAGATTTGTAATGACAGTAGCACCTCAAAAGGATATTTGTCCTCATGGAAGGACGTAGCCTATGAATGCAGTGGCTATAACGGCGAATAGAAGAATTACTCCGATGTTTCATGTTTCGAAGTAGGTGTATGATCCATAGTAAAGTCCTCGGCCTACATGAAGGAATAAGCAGATAAAGAATATGGAGGCTCCGTTAGCGTGTATGTATCGAATAAGTCAACCATAGTTTACATCTCGGCAGATGTGAGTGACAGATGAGAAAGCTGTTATTGTATCGGATGTATAGTGTATTGCTAGGAATAATCCGGTGAGAATTTGAATAATTAGGCAAATACCTAAGAGGGATCCAAAATTTCATCATGCAGAAATGTTGGATGGTGCAGGTAAGTCGATGAATGAGTGGTTAATAATTTTAATGAGGGGGTGGGTTTTGCGGATGTTTGTCATTAATGTTTTTATAGTTGAATTACAACGATGATTTTTCATGTCATTGGTCATGGTTAAATTCCATGTAAAAATAATGACATATATTGTTTACTTGTTAAGTATATTGTTTGTGTTAGGTTTTGTAGGATTTTCTTCAAAGCCGTCGCCTATTTATGGTGGATTGGGGTTGATTGTTAGTGGGGGAGTTGGATGTGGTATAGTTATATATTTTGGAGGGTCTTTTCTTGGTTTAATAGTTTTTTTAATTTATTTAGGGGGAATATTAGTGGTGTTTGGGTATACTACTGCAATAGCGACTGAGGAGTATCCTGAAACTTGAAGTTCAAGTGTTGTTATTTGGGGTGTCCTATTGTTAGGGGTTTTAGTTGAGGTTTTAATTATTGTATTTATAGTGTTGTATGGAGGGGTGGATGGTGTAGTTGAGTTGGGTAATTTGGATAATTGGGCAGTTAATGGTGGGGATGAGTTGGGGTTAATTCGTGAGGATTCTATAGGAGTTGCGGCAATGTATAGTTGTGGGAGTTGGTTGATGGTTGTGGCGGGTTGATCGTTGTTTGTAAGTATTTTTATTGTTATTGAAATTACCCGTGGAAATAGAGTGTAATGATAGTTGCTAAAGTACTGGAAATTAGGAATGATAGAAAATATAGTTTAATTAGGCCTTTTTGGGTTGAAGTTATAATTGAGGCGGATAGGTGGAGGTTGGCAGTTAATTTTGGGATAGATTTTTCTATTCATACCAGGTCTAAAAGATTTGATGCTAGTTTTTGGCTTGCGGTAAGGTTAAGGTAAGGGTAGATTCGGTGTATAATGAGAGGGAAATAGCCTAATATATTAGAGAATTTAGATATATTTGAATAAAATTTTGTTTTTAAGTTGAGTGTGAGTTGATTAAGTTCTATAGCGATTGTAAATCCTATTAGGGTGACAAATAGAGCTATCAGTTTTAGGTAAAATGGTATAGTCATGACGGGTGAACTTATTGGTGGAATGTTTGATGAAAGGAGGAATCCTGCAATGATGCTGCCAATTAGAAGGCGTATAATTGAGTTTATAAGTTGTGGGTTGTTTTCATTAATAGAGATTAATGGGGAGAATCGGGGTTGTCCTATTAAAGCGAAAAAGATAATGCGTGTGCTGTAAACGGCTGTTAGGGATGTAGCAATTAGAGTAATAGATAGGGCTCAGGCGTTGGTATATGACGTGTTTATGGCTTCAATGATTAGGTCTTTTGAGTAGAATCCTGTTAGGAATGGTGTGCCTGTTAATGCTAGGCTACCTACTATAAGTGATGATGAGGTAAAAGGAAGGGCTTTGAATAGTCCTCCTATTTTACGAATATCTTGTTCGTCGTTTAGGTTATGAATAATTGAACCGGAGCATATAAATAGTATTGCTTTGAAAAATGCGTGTGTGCAGATGTGTAGGAATGCTAAGTGGGGTTGGTTAATTCCGATTGTAACTATTATTAGTCCTAGTTGGCTTGATGTAGAGAATGCAATGATTTTTTTGATGTCATTTTGTGTTAGAGCACAGATAGCTGTGAATAGGGTTGTAATAGCTCCTAAGCATAAAGTTAAGGTTTGAATAGATTTGTTATGTTCTATAATGGGATAAAATCGGATTAATAGGAAAATGCCTGCAACAACTATAGTGCTAGAGTGAAGTAGGGCTGATACGGGGGTTGGTCCTTCCATTGCGGATGGAAGTCATGGGTGTAGTCCAAATTGAGCTGATTTTCCAGTTGCTGCTAGAAGAAGTCCAATTAGAGGTAGAAGTGAAATATCTATTATGAATAATTGTTGAAATTCTCATGAGTTAGAGTTAGTTAAAAATCAGGCTATGGCTAAGACAAATCCAATATCTCCAATACGGTTGTATAGAATAGCTTGTAGGGCAGCTGTGTTGGCGTCTGTTCGGCCATACCATCAGCCGATTAGAAGAAATGATATGATTCCTACTCCTTCTCATCCGATGAATAGTTGGAATAAATTGTTGGATGTAACTAAGATTATTATAGTAATAAGGAATATAAGTAAGTATTTAAAGAAGCGGTTAATGTTGGGATCTGAGTGTATATATCATATTGAGAATTCTATAATAGATCATGTGACGAATAATGCTACAGGTATAAAGAGTATAGAGAAATAATCTAGTTTAAAGCTTATAGAAAGTTTAAATGTTTGGATTGTTATTCAGTGTCAGTTAGAAATAATAAGTTCATAGTTTAGGTTAATAAATATTATTGTAGGAATAAGGCAGAATAGTAGGGCTAAAATAATTGAGGTTTTTACATAGTTTGGGAATTTGTTGTTTATATTTGGGTTAGAAAAAGTGAGGAGGATTGGAAAAGTTAGTGTAATGAGTGATATGAGCATAAGAGAAGAGAATATGTTTATTACTTTTATTTGGAGTTGCACCAATTTTTTGGTTCCTAAGACCAATGGATTACTTCTATCCTATAAAAGTTAAGAAAGCCGTGTGGTTAAACACGGAGGACAGGAATTAGCAGTTCTTGTATTCTTTCTTGGTAAATAAGAGGGAGTAAGTCTCTATTATTAGATTCACAATCTAATGTTTTGTTTAAACTATATTTACAATATAATTGTCCTAGGATGATTGAGGGTTTAATAGATAAAATGAGAAGTGGGAATATATGAAGAAATATTAATGTGTTTTCTCGTGTAAAGGAGGGATTAATGTTAGATGTATGATATGTAAATTTTCCTCGTTGTGTTGAAATTAACATGTATAATGAATAAAGGGCGGTAATTAGTATGTTTGTCCCAGTGAGGATAATTGTGAAGTTTGATCATGTGAATGATGATATGATAATGTACAGTTCTCCAATTAAGTTAATTGTGGGTGGAAGGGCTAAATTGGTTAGGCTAGCTAGGGTTCATCATATAGTTATTAATGGTAAGATAGATTGTAGGCCACGGGCTAGGATTATAGTTCGGCTATGGATTCGTTCATAATTGGTGTTAGCAAGGCAAAATAGTATTGAGGATGTTAATCCATGGGCAATTATTAGTGCTGTGGCTCCTATAAAGCTTCAGGGTGTTTGAATTATGATAGCTACAATTACTAAGGCTATATGGCTGACTGATGAGTAAGCAATTAAAGATTTTAGGTCTGTTTGTCGTAAGCAAATAGAGCTTGTCATGATTATTCCTCATAGGGATAGTATAATGAAGGGATAAGCTATTGTGTTTGTAATGGGGTGGAGTAGGGTTGAGATGCGAATTATGCCATATCCTCCTAGTTTTAGTAGGATAGCTGCTAATACTATTGATCCTGCGATTGGGGCTTCTACATGGGCTTTAGGGAGTCATAGGTGGAAACCGTACAATGGTATTTTTACTATGAATGCTATAATGCATGCTAGTCATAAAATGTTATTAGATCAGGAGTAAGGTAAATTGGATGATTGGTATATTGAGACAATAAAGTTTAAAGATCCATAAGATTTTTGGATGTAAATTAAAGCAATTAGAAGTGGTAATGATCCAACTAATGTATAGAATAGGAAGTATGTTCCTGCGTTCAGACGTTCAGTTTGATTTCCTCATCGTGTGATGATAATTAGGGTAGGAATAAGGGTGGCTTCAAATAAGATATAGAACATAATTAGTTCGGTGGCAGAGAATGTTATAATTAGAAATGATTGGAGGGAAATCAGTATAAGGATGTATAATTTTTTTCGGGTTAGTGTTTCCTCAGCTAGGTGTTTTTGGCTGGCTATAATTATTAGGGGTAGAAGTCATGCTGTAAGAATTAAGAGTGGTGTAGAGAGAGGGTCGGAGAAGAAGGTTATTGAGTGGGTTAGTCCTACATCATCTGTTTGATTAAGTGTTATAAGGACTATTAGGCTAATTATTAAGCTGTGAATTGTTGGGTTAATTCAGATTATTGAGTTTTTAGAAAATCATGTTAAGGGAGCTAGGAGAATAGTAGGTAAGATGATTTTTAGCATTGTAGGATATTAAGGTTTTGAACATAGTCTAGTCCATAGGTGTTTGATACTATGACTAGTAGGGCTAAACCCACTGCTGCTTCACATGCTGCGAATACTAATAAGATAATGGGAATTATAAATGATAATGAGAAATGGAGGTTTAGGGTTAAGATAGAGCATAATACAAATATTGATAATATTATGCCTTCTAAACATAATAGTGATGACATAAGGTGAGATCGATAAATGAATATTCCTAGAAGTGATGTAGCATAAGCTAGAAGAATGTTAAGGATAATAGCAGGCATATTTGATAATTATGAATAGATCATAGTCTAGTGAGTCGAAATCACTTGTTTTAATTAAACTAATTATCAATTCTGTTCATTCTAAGCCTTTTTGGGTTCATTCGTAGGCTAGGCCTAGGGTTAAAATGAGAATTAGGATTAGGGCTATAGTTAATATTAGTTTAATGTTATTTGTTTGGGATGCTCATGGTAGGGGTAGTAAAAGGGCAATTTCTAGGTCAAATAAGAGAAAAGTGATTGCTACAAGGAAGAATTTTATTGAGAATGGAAGACGAGCTGATCCTATAGGGTCAAAACCACATTCATAGGGACTTGCTTTTTCTGAATAAATATTCAATTGGGGTAGTCAGAATGCGATTGAGATTAATAAGAGGGCAATGGAGACGTTTACGAATAGTGAAATTATAAGGTTAATTACTCTTTCCTAGGTTTAGATCTAGGGCTAATTGATTGGAAGTCAATTGTACTAATTAATACTAAAAGAGTATGAGCCTCATCAATAAATTGATACATATAAGAATAGTCAAACTACATCTACGAAATGTCAGTATCATGCGGCTGCTTCAAATCCAAAATGATGGTTAGATGTAAAGTGGAAATTTAGTTGGCGTGCTAAGCATACTAGGAGAAATGTAGATCCAATAATTACGTGGAGCCCGTGAAAGCCTGTAGCTATAAAAAATGTTGATCCATAAATTCCATCTGAGATTGTGAAAGATGTTTCTAAATATTCTGAGGCTTGAAGTAAAGTGAAATAAAGTCCTAGGGCAATTGTAATTGATAGTGCTTGAATTATGTGTTTACGGTTTCCTTCTATTAGGCTATGGTGAGCTCATGTGATTGATACTCCTGAGGCTAGTAGGACTGAGGTATTTAGAAGTGGTACTTCAAGGGGATTAAGGGGGTTGATTCCAATTGGGGGCCAGCAGCTGCCAAGTTCTGGGGTAGGGGCTAGGCTAGAGTGATAAAATGCTCAGAAAAATCCCGCGAAGAAAAATACTTCTGAGATAATAAATAGGATTATTCCGTATCGTAAGCCTTTTTGAACAATTGTGGTATGGTGGCCTTGAAATGTTCCTTCACGAACTACGTCTCGTCACCATTGATATATGGTTAATATATTTGTTAATAAACCTAGTGTGAGAAGTGTGCTTGAATTAAAGTGGAATCATATGACTAGGCCTGATGTAAGAAGTAAAGCGGATAAAGCTCCTGTTAGTGGTCAAGGGCTGGGATTAACTATATGGTAGGCATGGGTTTGGTGGGTCATTAAGTATTATCGTGTAGGTATAGGCTTACTAAGAGAGTGAAGACATAAGCTTGAATTAATGCTACTGCGAATTCAAGAATTGTAAGTAGAATTAAAATAATAAGTGTGATTATTGCAGTTGGGGGGCTAATTGATGTTAATACTAAGGTGGCCCCACCAATTAAGTGTATGAGGAGGTGACCTGCTGTAATATTAGCAGTAAGTCGTACAGCGAGGGCTATAGGTTGAATAAAAAGGCTAATTGTTTCGATGATAATGAGTATAGGGATAAGGGGAATAGGGGTTCCTTGGGGAAGAAAATGAGCTAGAGATGCTTTAGTTTTATGGCGAAAACCGGTGATTACTGCACCGGCTCATAAGGGAATTGCTATTCCTAAATTTATTGACAATTGGGTTGTTGGCGTGAAGGAGTGGGGGAGAAGTCCTAGTAAATTTGTTGATCCAATAAATATAATAAGTGAAATGAGTATTAATGATCAGGTTCGTCCTTTTTGATTGTGCATGGCCATTATTTGTTTTAGTACTAATTGAATTAGTCATTGTTGGAATGAGACTAGTCGGTTATTAATGAGTCGGTTAGAGGAAGGAAATAGTATATTTGGGAATAAGATAATAAGAACAACAATTGGGAGGCCCATTATTGTTGGGGTAATGAAAGAGGCAAATAGATTTTCGTTCATTTGTTTTCTCAAGGGGTTTTATGTTCAATTAGTTTTATGTCTTTAAGTGATGGATTGGCAGGATAGGAGTGGTTTGAGATTTTGAGTTGAAATATAATAAACAGAGCGAGGATTATAGATAGAATTGTGATAAATCATGTTGATGTATCTAGTTGTGGCATCTCATTATGAGGAGATTGAGTTCCTAATCTTCAACTTAAAAGGTTGACGCTTAGTATAGCTTCATAATGAATTTATAGTATTGATGAAGATCAGTTTTCGAAATGTTTTAGTGGTACTAGTTCGAGTACAATCGGTATAAAGCTGTGATTGGACCCACAGATTTCGGAGCATTGTCCATAATATAGTCCTGGTCGTGTTGAGGTAAGTGTAGCTTGATTTAGTCGGCCTGGGATTGCGTCCGTTTTTAATCCGAGAGATGGGACGGCTCAAGAATGGAGGACATCTTCTGATGAGATTAGTATACGGATGGGTAATTCTATAGGGAGAACTACTCGATTGTCTACTTCTAATAATCGTAATTCTCCAGGGCTTAAATCTGATGTTGGGATCATATAGGAGTCAAAGTTTAGGTCTTCATAGTCTGTATATTCGTAGCTTCAATATCATTGATGACCTATAGTTTTAACTGTTAATGATGGGTCATTAATTTCGTCTATTATGTATAAAATTCGTAATGAGGGAAGAGCAATTAAGATAAGAATGATAGCAGGTAAGATAGTTCAGATAGTTTCAACTTCTTGGGCATCTATAGTGCTCGTGTGAGTAAGTTTTGTTGTTAATATGAGGGAAATAATATATAGTACTAGGGAGCTAATTAAGAATACAATTATGAGAGTATGGTCATGAAAATGTAATAGTTCTTCTATAATAGGTGATGTAGCATCTTGAAATCCTAATTCAAATGGATAGGCCATAAAGATATAAAGGATTTAAACCTATAAGTTAACTTTGACAAAGTTATGTAATATATTTTTACTAATATCTCATAAAGAAAGTCATAATGGTTATGGAGCTGGCTTGAAACTAGTTTTAGGAAGTTCGATTCTTTCCTTTCTTGATCTAAGCTTTGACATATGTGGGTTCTTCAAATGTATGATAGGGTGGAGGGCATCCGTGAAGTCACTCTAAATTTGTAGTTGTTAATTCTACAGTCAGAATTTCTCGTTTTGATGCGAATGCTTCTCAGATTATGAAGATTATAATTATTACAGCTGTTAGGGAAATAAAAGAGCCCATAGAGGATACGGTGTTTCATGCTGTATATGCATCAGGGTAGTCTGAATATCGTCGTGGTATTCCTGATAATCCTAGAAAGTGTTGCGGGAAGAAAGTTATATTAACTCCTACAAATATTACAGTGAAATGAATTTTAGCTCATATATCATCTAGTGTATAGCCGGTAAATAGGGGGAATCAATGAACAAATCCGCCTATAATAGCGAATACAGCTCCTATAGATAAAACATAATGGAAATGGGCTACAACATAGTATGTATCATGTAAAACAATATCAAGGGAAGAGTTAGCTAGAACAATTCCTGTCAGGCCTCCTACAGTAAATAGGAAAATAAAGCCCAGGGCCCATAATATCGCTGGGGATCATTTAATATTTCCTCCATGTAAGGTTGCTAGTCAGCTGAAAACTTTAACTCCGGTAGGAATAGCAATAATTATAGTTGCGGATGTAAAGTATGCTCGAGTATCGACATCCATTCCAACTGTGAATATGTGGTGAGCTCATACAATAAATCCGAGGAAGCCAATTGATATTATGGCTCACACTATTCCTATGTAGCCGAAAGGTTCTTTTTTACCTGAATAATAAGTTACAATATGTGAAATGATTCCAAACCCAGGGAGAATAAGAATATAAACTTCTGGGTGACCAAAGAATCAGAATAGGTGTTGATAGAGGATAGGGTCTCCACCTCCCGCGGGATCGAAGAAGGTTGTATTAAGATTACGATCAGTTAGTAATATTGTAATCCCTGCTGCTAGTACTGGGAGAGATAGAAGAAGTAAGACTGCTGTAATTAGGACTGATCATACAAATAGTGGAGTTTGATATTGAGATATTGCAGGTGGTTTTATGTTAATAATAGTTGTAATAAAATTAATTGCTCCTAAAATAGATGATACTCCAGCTAAATGTAAAGAGAAAATTGTTAGGTCTACGGAAGCTCCTGCATGTGCTAAGTTTCCAGCGAGAGGTGGATATACTGTTCAACCTGTTCCCGCACCAGCTTCAACTATTGATGAGGCTAGGAGGAGAAGAAATGATGGAGGGAGAAGTCAAAAGCTTATATTGTTTATACGTGGGAATGCTATATCAGGGGCACCAATTATTAGTGGAACTAGTCAGTTTCCAAATCCTCCAATTATAATCGGTATTACTATAAAGAAAATTATTACGAAAGCATGTGCAGTTACGATGACATTGTAAATTTGATCATCTCCTAGTAGGGCTCCAGGTTGACCTAATTCTGCACGAATTAATAGGCTAAGTGCTGTACCAACTATTCCTGCTCAAGCACCAAATAGAAGGTATAAAGTTCCAATATCTTTATGATTTGTTGAGAAGAGTCAACGATTGATGAACATAAGTAGGTGGTAAAATGGCTGAGCAAGCATTAGACTGTAAATCTAAAGACAGAGGTTGAATCCTCTTTTTACCAAGCCCTGAGGTGAATTATCATATTGAATTGCAAATTCAAAGGAGCAGCTTCAACTCTGCCGGGGCTTCTCCCGCCTTTTTTCCATACGGCGGGAGAAGTAGATTGAAGCCAGTTGATTAAGGCGTTTAGCTGTTAACTAAAGGTTTATGGGTTCAAATCCCATCGGTCTAGAAGTTTATGAAGTAGTTGATTAAGGGCTTAGCTTAATTAAAGTGGCTGATTTGCATTCAGTCGATGTAGGGTAGAGTCTTGCAGTCCTTAGTACAGGAATTAAGTGAGGTCACTTACTTAGAGCTTTGAAGGCTCTTGGTCTACTTAACCTAAATTCCTAGCTCAAAGATAGGAGAAGGGGTGTAAGGGGAAGGGTTATGGTAGATAGAATTACAAAAGTTGGTAGGAGGGGTGTTGGGTTTGTGTTTTCGAATTGTCATTTTATTTTAGTATTATTAGGTGATGGGAATAGGGTTAGTGATGTTGAGTAAATGAGTCGTATATAAAAGAATAGGTTTAGTAGGGCTGTTATTGCTATAAATGTGGGTAAGATAATATTATTGTTAGACACAAGTTCTTTAATAATTATTCATTTTGGTATAAATCCAGTTAATGGGGGTAGTCCTCCTAGGGATATCAGAACAATTAGGATTGTGGAAGTTAGGAGAGGGGATTTGTTTCATGTGTTGGATAGTGATAAAGTGGTGGTGGTTTTATTATAGTTAAATAGGATGAATATATTAAATGTTAATAAGATATAAATAACTAGGTTGAGTATGGTTAGATTTGGATTGAATGTAATAATTGCTATTATTCATCCTATGTGGGCGATTGATGAGTATGCTATGATTTTTCGGAGCTGGATTTGGTTAAGGCCTCCTCAGCCGCCTAGTATGATGGATAGAATGGCTATTATTATGATTAGAGTAGAATTGATGGATGGTGAAATTTGAATTATAATAGAGATTGGGGCAATTTTTTGTCATGTTAGTAGGATTAATCCTGATATGATAGGGATTCCTTGAGTTACTTCTGGAACTCATAGGTGAAATGGGGCTAGACCCATTTTTATTGATAATGCAATTGTAAATATAAGAGATGAAATTGAATTGTATGAGCTAGTTAAGGTTCATTGGCCTGTGTTTATGAAGTTAATGATTGATCCTATTATTAAGATTATGGATGCGGTAGCTTGAATTAGAAAATATTTTGATGCAGCTTCTGTTGATCGTGGGTTGGCTTTATTAATGAGGATTGGGATAATTGCTAGTATGCTTATTTCTAGTCCTACTCAGATTAATAGCCAGTGGGTGCTGAATAATGTAATTAGAGTCCCTGAGATTAAGGTAAGGTAAATGGTAGAGGAGGTTAGGGGATTAATTAGTACGGGAAGGATATAAACCAACATTTTCGGGGTATGGGCCCGATAGCTTATTTAGCTGACCTTACTAGTAGAGCATGGTGTAATGGTAGCACGAAGAATTTTGAGTTCTTATGATTAGGTTCGAGTCCTATTGTTCTAGAAATAAGAGGGCTTAAACCTCTATTATTTACTCTATCAAAGTAATTCTTTTATCAGACATATTTCTTTAGGTGTGTGGAGGGATACATGCTATGATAATAGGTAAGGAGATGTGTCATATGCATAGAGCTAAGGTTAGGGGTAGAAAATTTTTTCATAGGAGGTGTATTAGTTGGTCGTAGCGGAATCGTGGATATGATGCTCGAATTCATAGAAATATTGATGTGAGTAGGAGAGTTTTTAAGGTGAAGCTTAATGTAAAGGTCTCTGGGGTTAGGGGGTTGAATATTGCTCCTATAAATAGAATAGTTGTAAGAGCGTTTATTATGATGATATTAGTATATTCTGCTATGAAGAATAGGGCAAATGGACCTGCTGCATATTCAACGTTAAAGCCCGATACTAATTCTGATTCGCCTTCTGTTAGGTCGAAGGGGGCTCGGTTGGTTTCTGCTAGTGTGGAAATAAATCATATTATGGCTAGAGGTCATGTTGGTAGTAATAGTCATGTAGATTGTTGAGTTGTAATGAGGGATGATAGTGTAAATGAACCGTTTATTAGTAATACGGAAAGTAGAATGATTGCTAGAGTAACTTCATAGGAAATTGTTTGGGCTACAGCTCGTAGAGCCCCAATTAATGCATATTTTGAATTTGAGGCTCATCCTGATCATAAAATTGCGTAGACGGCTAGGCTTGATGTGGCTAGAATAAAGAGGATTCCTATGTTTATATTAATTAGGGGTTGGGGCATGGGTAAGGGAATTCATATTGTGAATGCTAGGGTTAGTGCTAGTGATGGTGCAATAATGAATAGGGTAATAGATGAAGTTAAGGGTTTAAGAGGTTCTTTAATGAATAATTTTATAGCATCTGCGAAGGGTTGGAGTAAGCCGTAAGGTCCAACGACGTTTGGGCCTTTTCGGAGTTGTATATATCCTAGTATTTTGCGTTCAACAAGAGTTAGAAAAGCTATTGCTACTAAAATCGGTACAATTAGTATTAATAAGTTAATTAAATACATAAATGTTAAGAAGAGGAGTTGAACCTCTGATATAAAGTTTTAAGTCTTATGCAATTGCCAGGCTCTGCCATCTTAACAACCCTGTTCTAGGGTAGGATATATAAGGATGTACTAGATTTAGATGATATCATCTGTTTACTTAAGGCGTATAAGTTAAATTGGCCTTATTTCTCTTGTCCTTTCGTACTGGGAGAAATTTAATAATAGATAGAAACCGACCTGGATTTCTCCGGTCTGAACTCAGATCACGTAGGACTTTAATCGTTGAACAAACGAACCATTAATAGCGGTTACACCATTTGGATGTCCTGATCCAACATCGAGGTCGTAAACCCTAACTGTCGATATGGACTCTTGAGTAGGATTGCGCTGTTATCCCTAGGGTAACTTGTTCCGTTGATCAAGATTTTTGGGTCAATTTATGAATATTAATTTAGACGGGTGTAGTCTAGATTAGAATCATTCGGAGGTTATTTTGTGCTCCGAGGTCACCCCAACCAAAATTTGTAGTCTGTAGGCAGTAAGTTTGTAGTCCCATGGGTGTAATTATTTTTATGCTAGACTATAAAATTTAAGCTCCATAGGGTCTTCTCGTCTTATTAGTTTATTCCCGCCTCTTCACGGGAAGGTCAATTTCACTGATTGAGAATAAGAGACAGTTAAACCCTCGTCAAGCCATTCATACAAGTCCCTATTTAAGGAACAAGTGATTATGCTACCTTTGCACGGTCAGGATACCGCGGCCGTTAAACTTATGTCACTGGGCAGGCAGGGCCTCTAATACTTTTGATGCTAGAGGTGATGTTTTTGGTAAACAGGCGGGGTTTTTGTTTGCCGAGTTCCTTTTATTCTTTTTAATCTTTCCCTTTGGAGAAGTGCATACCGGTGTTGGGTTAACAGTAGAATTAATAATGGTTTTATATTTTGTTTAGTATTATAAGATTGTTAACTATCAGTAAGTTATTTGAACTGATATAAGCTTATGCAGGGAGAATATTATTCTTATTACTTATTTTAACATTATTTCTTCTATATGGTTATAGATTAGTCCAGTTAAGGTAGTTAGGAGATCATTTATGGTAAGGGTATTAAGTTAAAATTGTTAGGTTAAGCTTTAACGCTTTTTTAATTGGTGGCTGCTTTTAGGCCAACTATGGTAATTAAAGGTGTTTACTCTCTAACTAAGGTTTTTTCCATTCTCTAAAGAGCTGTCCCTCTTTAGAATAACGCTTAAATTTATATTTGGCTTTAAATGTGGTATGCTTTAGATAAATTTAAGGTTGAACTAAAATTCTAGTCTGGACAACCAGCTATCACCAGGCTCGATAGGCTTTTCACCTCTACTTATTAGTCTTTCCACTATTTTGCTACATAGATGGATTGGCCCTAATAGGCTGCTTATAAGTAGCTCGTCTGGTTTCGGGGATTTTGGCTTAAATTCTTTTTGTCAAGTATTTTCTAGTTAAATCATGATGCAAAAGGTATAAGGTTTAGTCTTTGCTTTGTTTTACTTTTAAGTTTTCTTTCATCTTTCCCTTGCGGTACTATCTCTATAGCTTCATTTTTAAAATTTCTATCTCCTATACTTTTATTTAGGTAAATGTTTTGTTTAGTTTGGATATTTGTTGTTAAGTTTATGATTTTTGTTGAGCTAGAATTGGTATCAAAATGTTCATATAAAAGAAATCTTTCGGGTGTAAGCCGAGTGCTTTAGATGTTAAGCTACATTTTGGTTATTCCAAACACACTTTCCAGTATGCTTACCTTGTTACGACTTATCTCTTCTTATATATTTAGTTTTTTGATTTATGAAATAAGTATTAGTGAATATTTGAAGAGGGTGACGGGCGGTGTGTGCGTGCTTTATTGCCCAATTCAGCTAGGCTCTCTATTCATAGCTTACTACTAAATCCGCCTTTGACTTTCAGAGTTTCATGAAAGTTATCGTTGGGAATGTTCTAGTATATAGAAAATGTAGCCCATTTCTTTCCACCTCATAGGCTACACCTTGACCTAACGTATTAGTGTACAATTCTTGTGCTTACTATGATACCTTATTAGGGTTTGCTGAAGATGGCGGTATATAGGCTGATATTGCAAGAGATGGTGAGGTTTATCGGGGTTTATCGATTACAGAACAGGCTCCTCTAGAGGGATGTAAAGCACCGCCAAGTCCTTTGAGTTTTAGGCTATTGCTAGTAGTACTCTGGCGAATACTCTTGTTTGTTGAGTATTTGTGTTTAGGGCTAAGCATAGTGGGGTATCTAATCCCAGTTTGTATCTTAGCTATCGTGAGTTCAGAAATTCTAAGACTACTTTCGTATCTTATTTTAATTAGTACTAGGGCTTTTTACGGCTTAGTACTGTTTTAATCTTATTTAAGGTTTCTCTTAATCACGCTTTACGCCGTAATCCATTAACTTGGGTTAATCGTATGACCGCGGTGGCTGGCACGAAATTTACCAACCCTGATTATAGTTTAACTTAGTCAAACTTTCGTTTATTGCTTAATTTTAATTACTGCTGTTTCCCGTGGGGGTGTGGTTGAGCAAGGCGTTATGAGCTACAATATTATAGTGAGCTTGATGCCTGCACCTTTTGATCTAAGAAAGATATAGAGGGCATTCTCACCGGAGCGAGGATATTTGCATGTATAAGTTAACTAGTAGCTAATGGAAAGGCTGGGACCAAACCTTTATGTTTATGGGATTAATTTAATCCATCTAAGCATTTTCAGTGCTTTGCTTTAATGATTTAAGCTACATTAAC